CAATTTTTATTCATAATTGGAAGTTCCTACGAGATAATAGAAATAGATCGGTGAACCTTGGAAAAAGGGGTCTTTCACTTTGATTTTACATTATCAATTATGTAAAAAAAAATAAATCAAACAAATGGAGAAAAGCCGGCTATCGGAATCGAACCGATGACCATCGCATTACAAATGCGATGCTCTAACCTCTGAGCTAAGCGGGCTCACATAACATAAATTGGACACGTATACTAATTTAGTAAACTGCGTAGATATTAACTGTTCATTCTTAGCTATTTCATAAGAAATATGATATATAGAAAAATTAAAATATAAAGAATAAGAATCTAAAATTTCCAAACATATTGTATATCTGAATATTCTATTATATAACATACCTATTAATATAGCGATATTAAATTTAGATCTATTTCTAAAATAGATGTTTATCAATAATCAATATCTTAATTAGAATTAAGCTAGTAAGATTTTTTTTACGATTCTATTTTACTTTTTTTTTTTTAAATATAAAAAAAAAGCTTTTTTTACAAGTAAAAAATTTCGAATTTTAAGATAATTCTAAATTAACGGAATGATTAGTTATAGCCATTTTATTAGTTGTAGTTATGGCTATTAATTAAATTTAAAATTAATAATACTCAAATTTCCTTTTCATTTTTTTTTAGTTATATTATAGAAGGTCTGCCCTAAGAAAAGGATAAGAATAAAAATGAAAGATAAAAGTGCAATCCAGATCATAATAAAAGATTTCTCCAGTTTCAGTCGGAAAGGTGAAAGCTAAGACGAAAAAAAAAAAAAAAGAATCGACCCTTCAAGTATTTAAAATTGCACGATAAAAATGATAGAAATAGGGGTATATTAATAAATATATTATAGTATAATATATATGTTATGCGGTATATATTGAATTTCTGATATAGAAATGATAGAATCATTTCTGATTGGACCAAATAAGGTCCCCGATATAGATGAAAGAAAATAGACAAGAAATCAAATAGTATAAAACACTTTTCAATATAAGAACGGGTATCTAATGAATTCAACGATTCGAGCATAATATAAATGAAAGAAAAAAAAGGAGGGGTCGGCATCATAATGTGATCCTAATCACAGCACAAAACAAAAAAGGGGATATGGCGAAATTGGTAGACGCTACGGACTTAATTGGATTGAGCCTTGGTATGGAAACCTACCAAGTGAAAACTTTCAAATTCAGAGAAACCCTGGAATTAAAAATGGGCAATCCTGAGCCAAATCCTGTTTTATGAAAACAAGCAAGGGTTTCATAAACTCATAAACCGAGAATAAAAGAGGATAGGTGCAGAGACTCAATGGAAGCTGTTCTAACAAATGGAGTTGACTGCATTGTGTTAGTAAAGGAATCCTTCCATCGAAACTTCAGAAAGTATGAAGGATAAACTTATAGACATACATATAGTACTGAAATACTATCTCAAAATGATTAATGACGACCCGAATCTGTATTTTTTTATATTTATATGAAAAATGAAAGAATTGTTGTGAATCGATTCAAAATTGAAAAAAGAATCGACTATTCATTGATCAAATCATTCACTCCATCATAGTCTGATAGATCTTTTTAAGAATTAATTAATCGGACGAGAATAAAGATAGAGTCCCATTATACATGTCAATACCGACAACAATGAAATTTATAGTAAGAGGAAAATCCGTCGACTTTAGAAATCGTGAGGGTTCAAGTCCCTCTATCCCCAAAACGACCTGGTTGACTCCCTAATTATTTACTTTATCATTTTGTTAGGGATTCCAAATTCGTTATGTTTCTCATTCATTCTCATTATACTCTTTCACAAACGTATCTGAGCGTAAATTTTTTTCTTATCACAAGCCTTGTGTATGATATATATGATACACGTACAAATGAACAGCGTTGAGCAAGGAATCCCCAATTAAAAATTTGAATAATTAACAATACATACCATTACTTGTACTGAAACTTAGAAAATAAATTTTTAAAGATCTAAGAAATCCTATCAGGGACTGTATAATACTTTGTAATACTTTTTTCATTTTTGTAATTGACATAGATCCAAGTCCTATATTAAAATAAAATTAGGATGATGCGTCGTGAATGGTCGGGATAGCTCAGCTGGTAGAGCAGAGGACTGAAAATCCTCGTGTCACCAGTTCAAATCTGGTTCCTGGCACATAAGGAATTTATATGAGTATATATTCTACAAATTAATTGATATGGGTCGCCATACATATTTTATTTATTATATTGAAAAATAAATAGTATAGATCATGATACATATTTATCCATCTTAAGTGTCGGAGATATATCCCTTATATTTATCATATGTATGTAAAGTATACAAAAGAATTCCATTATTTTTCCTCTTGTTTTTTTATTTGTCCATACTGTTTCCCCTCTCGTTCAAAAAGAACGTTAATACTTCATACATATTCGAACGGGTAAATTAGTTAGTTGAAAGACAAAAAAAGTATAGTCTAA